TATATAAACTTGGAAATCTAAGTGTCTTATGCTATTTATGAAATTTTTAATCCTGGATTTTAGGTTATTTGATGGTAAATAATTTGTGTTATTATATTTATATATGTTATATATAATATGTGGTGGTATAAGTCGACATATATTTCAACTCGTTGGCTTTAAACGCTTGGCTGAGTCCTCCTTGGTTTCGGGGTTTGACAAGGAAAACAGGATTTTCTGGGCGTAGGGGGTAAGGGGGTTTGTCGCGTGAAAACCAAAGGGGGATATAGTATAATTGTGTATTGAATGAAGATGTCTTATGCACTTGAAATAAATTAATGTAATTCTTAAGTTATGTCTTTCTAACATTCACTTACATTCACCCTTGCAAGAAAGAATGTTCAACCTTAATATCCATTTGTATTTGCACTGTGAAATGTCAAATGAAAGGAAACCAAATAAAAAATACCAAATGCATATAAAAGAACGCTCGGCATGTGGGGTTATTAACCATATGTACTTACACCATTAATCAGATGCCAGTATAAATAATATTGGGGGGGAAGTCCATTTTATGACCGTGAAATAGGAACCAGATGCCAGTAATAGTTCATTTTATGCAACTCTACAATTATTGTCCCTGATTCTATCATTAATAATTTGCCTTTATATAAACTGGTTGGTGGTTTCTTACTACATATTTTATTACTATATAAATGTTAATTGAGTTTTCAAGGAAAATTCGGAGGACCAAGTTATGGTAGTAGTACTTTTTCTAGTTCGAAATCAAAAGTTGGGGGGTATAAGTTTGATGTTTTATGTATGTTTGCTTTTTTAGTACTTGCTTTTATGGTTTAAATAAATTTTTGGGGAATATACATTAATGTACTAATACATTAATGTAATATTATGCATAATATGTACTATACCATACACGCAGAAAATAGTTTAGTTTAGAATTCTGGCTTTGGGAGCCAGAGGTGGGAGTTAAAATCTCTCTTTTCTGGCGCTAGGGAGGAATTTAACCTCCGATCTTCGGATTACAAGACCGATGCTTTATAGGCTAAGCTACTAGGGCAAGCTTATTCTAGTACTTTGTTTTCCAGTCAACCTGCTAGTGGAAAGAAGATTAGGAATAGTGCGAAGTATAGGACAGATGCGATTTGGCCGATAATAATGAACGGGTGTTCTACTGGTATTCCTCCAATTCATGTTAGGATGGCTATATCAGCTACTAAAGTTCAGAATAAAAACTGGGTAACAGGTCGGAATGTTAGTCCGCGTTGTTTGGATGTATGTAGAATTGGTACTACCATTAATACTAAAATTGAGAATAATAAGGCAAGGACTCCTCCTAATTTGTTGGGAATTGATCGTAGAATGGCGTAGGCAAAAAGGAAGTATCATTCGGGTTTGATATGTGGGGGTGTTACTAAGGGGTTTGCTGGAGTGAAATTTTCTGGATCTCCAAGCAGATTTGGGGAAAATAGGGCCAATGATGTAAGGGCTAGTAGTATTACTACAAATCCTAGAAGGTCTTTATATGAAAAGTATGGGTGGAAGGTAATTTTGTCTGCGTCTGAGTTGATACCTACGGGGTTGTTGGATCCTGTTTCGTGTAAAAATAGTAGGTGTACTATAGTTGCTGCGGCGACAATGAATGGTAGGAGGAAATGGAAGGCAAAGAATCGTGTTAGCGTTGCATTGTCCACTGAGAAGCCCCCTCAAATTCATTGAACTAATATGTCTCCTACATATGGTACTGCTGATAGTAGGTTGGTAATTACTGTAGCACCTCAGAAGGATATTTGTCCCCATGGCAGAACATAACCCACGAAGGCAGTTATTATGACTAGAAGGAGGAGAACTACTCCTACATTTCAGGTTTCTTTATAAAGGTATGACCCGTAGTACAGTCCTCGGGCGATATGTAAATAAATACAAATAAAAAAGAAGGATGCTCCGTTTGCGTGGATGTTGCGGATAAGTCAACCATAGTTGACGTCTCGGCAAATGTGGACGACTGATGAGAAGGCGGTTGAGATGTCTGAGGTGTAGTGTATGGCTAGAAATAGTCCTGTTAGGATTTGGGTAATTAAACATAGTCCTAGAAGGGAGCCAAAATTTCATCATACGGAAATATTTGATGGGGCGGGCAGGTCGACTAGTGCGTCGTTAGCAATTTTAATTAATGGATGTGTTTTTCGTAGGCTTGCCATTAGAGGGTTCTTATAGTTGAATAACAACGGTGGTTCTTCAAGTCACTGGTCTCGGTTAAAATCCGAGTGAGAATTATGACTTATCTTATTTCTTTACTGTTGATAGCTTTGGTTATTGGTTTAATTGCTGTGGCTTCAAATCCTGCGCCTTATTTTGCTGCTCTTGGTTTGGTGGTGGCGGCGGGGGTTGGATGCGGAGTCTTGGTTGGGCATGGGGGATCTTTTTTGTCATTAGTTCTTTTTCTAATTTATTTGGGTGGAATGCTTGTAGTATTTGCATATTCAGCGGCTTTAGCTGCTGAGCCTTTTCCTGAGGCTTGGGGGGATCGTTCTGTTATTGGTTATGTACTAATATACGTGTTAGGAGTTGGCTTAATGGTTGGGTTATTTTGAGATGGATGGTATGAGGGTTCTTGAAGTGTTGTTGATAGCTTGAAAGAGTTTTCTGTGTTGCGGGGTGATACTAGTGGGGTAGCTATAATGTATTCGTCTGGGGGCGGGATGTTGGTGATTTGTGCGTGGGTGTTGCTTTTGACTTTGTTTGTTGTGTTGGAGCTTACTCGAGGTTTGAGTCGTGGTGCGCTTCGGGCTGTTTAAATGGTGGCTAAAAGGGTTGCTAGGGTTAGGGTTAGGAGGAAAATGGTTAAGTAGGTTTTGATTATTCCTCGTTGGGTATCACTAGTAATTTTGGCTATTTTTACTTGAGTGCTTGTGGATCCTTTTGGCCCTACGGCTTCGAATCATGTTTGGTCTACTAGTTGGGTGGCAATTGATTGTCCTAATACTAAATTGAGTTTTGGAACAAATCGGTGTATAATTGCTGGGAAGTATCCTAGTATGTTGGAGAAGTGGTGGGATGTTATTGTTGGAGTAATTTTAAATTGTTTGTTTGTTAGGGCTGTTAGTCCTATAGCTATTAGTAGCCCTATAATTGTAACTAGCAAGGCAGTTGTTTTTAGGGTTGTTGGTATGGTTATGATGGGTGTTTTGGTGGGTAAAAAGTTTGAGGTGATGAGAAGTCCTGCGAGGATGCTTCCTCAGGCGAGCCGTTTGATAGGTTTGATAACTGCTGGGTCATTTTCGTTGATTGGGGATATGGGTAGGAATCGTGGTGTTCCTATAGTTACGAAATATACGACTCGGAAGCTATATACGGCGGTGAATGAAGTGGCAATTAATGTAAGGGTTAGGGCTCAGGCGTTTAGGTGTGAGGTATTTAGGGCTTCAATGATGGCATCTTTGGAGAAGAAGCCGGCTAGGAATGGAGTGCCTGTAAGTGCTAAACTGCCAATTGTGAGGCAGGTTGAGGTAAATGGTATTAGGTTATGTAGGCCCCCCATTTTTCGGATGTCTTGCTCGTCGTTTAGGCTATGAATAATTGATCCTGAACATAGGAATAATATAGCTTTGAAGAAAGCGTGTGTACAGATATGTAGGAATGCTAGTTGTGGTTGATTAAGCCCAATTGTGACTATTATGAGGCCTAGTTGGCTTGATGTTGAGAAAGCTACAATTTTTTTGATGTCATTTTGGGTGAGGGCACAGGCAGCTGTAAATAGCGTGGTTAGGGCTCCCAGGCAGAGACAGATTGTTAAGGCTGTTTTGTTGTTTTCTATAAGGGGGTGGAGTCGGATAAGTAAGAAAATTCCGGCGACGACTATTGTGCTAGAGTGGAGTAGGGCAGACACTGGTGTGGGGCCCTCCATGGCGGAGGGTAGCCATGGGTGAAGCCCAAATTGTGCTGATTTTCCTGTTGCTGCGAGGATTAGTCCTACGAGAGGTAGGGTTATATCAAAGTTTTTTGATAGGAAGAAGATTTGTTGAATTTCTCATGAGTTTATGTTTATTGCAAGTCAGGCTATGCATATAATTAGTCCGATATCTCCTACTCGGTTGTATAGTACGGCTTGGAGTGCTGCTGTGTTGGCATCTGCTCGTCCATATCATCAACCAATTAGTAAGAATGATATAATTCCTACCCCTTCTCAGCCAATGAAGAGTTGGAATATGTTGTTAGCTGTTACTAAGATAATTATGGCTACTAGGAATAGAAGTAGATATTTGAAGAAGCGGTTTATGTACGGGTCGGAGTGTATGTATCATGATGCAAACTCTAAAATTGATCAAGTAACATATAAAGCAATTGGTGTGAAAATAAGGGAGTAGTGATCGAATTTAAAGCTAATGTTAATGTCAAATATTGATGTATTTATTCAATGTCAGTTTGTAACAATAGTTTCGGCTCCCTGGTCTAGGAAGATTATGAGAGGTACTAGACTAATGAAGAAGGCGCAGCTTACGGCTGTTTTAACGTGGGAGGTTGCTCATTTTGGGTTTAAGGGTTTTGGATTAAGTGAGGTTAGTAGCGGGTATATGAGGATTGTGAGGACTAGTACTAGTGAGGAGGATAAGATTAGGGCTGTTGTGTGCATAGCTTTCACTTGGATTTGCACCAAGAGTTTTTGGTTCCTAAGACCAATGGATGAGCTGTTATCCTTTGAAAGCACGAGGAAACCACGGAGTTTAACCGTGGGGATAAAGGATTAGCAGTACTTATTGCCTCGGGCCTTCCTCGGTGAGTAAGAGGGCTTTAACCTCTGTCTTTAGAATCACAATCTAATATTTTAATTTAAACTATACTTACTAGTAGCATCAGCCTCATATGAGTTCTGGTTTTGTAATTAGTAAAATGACTGGAAGGAGGTGGAGTACTATCAGTAGATGTTCTCGTGTGTGGAAGGGCGGTAGGCCTTTGATGTGGTTTGGTGTTGGCCCTCGCTGGGATATTAAGAATATATATAGGGAGTAGCCGGCTGTAATTAGTGTCCCCATTCCTGTTAAGATAATTGTTCATGGGGATCAGTTAAATAGGGTTGTGATGATTATGATTTCTCCTATGAGGTTTGGGAGAGGTGGGAGTGCGAGGTTGGCAAGATTAGCGATAAATCATCAGACAGCTGTTAATGGGAAGATTATTTGGAGTCCTCGGGCAAGTACTATAGTTCGGCTGTGGGTTCGTTCATAGGCAGTATTGGCTAAGCAGAATAATGCTGAGGATACTAGTCCGTGAGCAATTATTAGAATAATTGCTCCTGTAAATCCTCATGGGGTTTGGATTAGAATTCCCCCTGCGACCAAGCCTATATGACTGACGGATGAGTAGGCGATTAGTGATTTTAGATCTGTTTGTCGTAGACAGATTGACCCGGTTATAATGATACCTCATAAGGCTAAAATAATGAATGGGTAGGCTAATTCTTTTGATAGGGGGTCTAATATTACTATCATTCGTATTATTCCATATCCCCCCAGTTTTAGTAATACTGCGGCTAGTACTATTGATCCTGCTACAGGGGCTTCTACATGGGCTTTTGGTAGTCACAGGTGTACTCCATAGAGTGGTATTTTAACTAGGAAGGCGATTAAACATCCGGCTCATCAAATTTTGTGACCTCAGGAGGTAAGGGTTAGTGGTTGTGAATACTGTAAAATTAGTATTGATAGGGTCCCTGTTGAGTTTTGAAGGAGAAGGAGGGCAACTAGAAGAGGTAGGGACCCTGCTAGTGTATAAAATAAAAAGTAGGTTCCTGCATTCAATCGTTCGGTTTGATTCCCTCATCGTGTAATAATGATGAGAGTGGGGATAAGTGTGGCTTCAAACATAATATAGAATATGATGATTTCTGTGGCGCTAAAGGCTATGATTAGAAAAGTTTGTAGTGAGGCTAATAATGTAATATATAAACGTTGGCGGTTGACTGGTTCTGGGTTAATATGATTTTGGCTGGCTAGGATTATTAAGGGGAGTAATCAACAGGTTAGGACTAAAAGAGGGGTTGATAAGGGGTCTGTGGCTATATAGGCATTGGAGCTTGTTCATCCGGTCTCTGATGTTCATTTTAGTCAGGTTAAGCTAATTAAGGCAATTAGGAGACTTTGTGCAGTTGTTGTTGTTCAGAGTCATTTTGGTGAAGTTAATCAAATTGTTGGGAATAGCATAATTGTGGGTATTAGTACTTTTAGCATTGTAGAAGGTTGAGGTTTTGTAGGCGGTCTGTTCCGTGGGTGCGGGCAGTGGCGACTAAGAGGGCTAGGCCTGCACTTGCTTCGCATGCGGAAAAAGCTAGCAATAGTATAGGTGCTGCGGAGAATCCTGTTGTTTCGAATTGAAGGGCTCAGAGGGCTAGTGCAATAAAGAGGGACAGTATTATGCCTTCTAAACATAGTAGTGCGGATAATAAATGAGTGCGGTGGAATGCTAGGCCCATTAGTCCTAAAATGAATGCTGAGCTAAAGCTGAAGTGTACGGGTGTCATAAGGGGGTCGTGGAATTAAACCACGATTTTCTGAGCCGAAATCAGAGGTCTTGTTTTGGACTAACTCCCTTATTCTGCTCATTCAAGACCTCCTTGAGTTCATTCGTAGATTAGGCCTAATGTGAGGAGAACTAGTACTGTTATAGCTCAGAAAAAGGTTCCGGTGGGGTTGTCAAGTTGGTCACCTCATGGTAGGGGAAGAAGTAGGGCAATTTCTAGATCAAACAATAGAAATAAAATTGCTACTAAAAAGAATCGGAGTGAGAAGGGTAATCGGGCAGATCCTAATGGGTCGAAACCACATTCGTAGGGGGAGAGTTTTTCTGCATCCGGGTTTATTTGAGGGAGTCAGAAAGAAATAATTGCTAAGATTAGGGACAGGGCTGTGGTAATTATTAGAATGGTAATTATTAAGTTCATTATCTTTCCTTGGGATTTAACCAAGACTGGGTGATTGGAAGTCACTCGTACTAGCTTTAATACTAGAAAGATTATGAGCCTCATCAGTAAATTGATACGTAGAGGAATAGTCATACTACGTCAACGAAGTGTCAGTATCATGCGGCGGCTTCAAAGCCGAAGTGGTGCTCAGAGGTGAAATGGTATTGGATTTGGCGTAGTAGGCAGATGGCTAAGAAAGTGGAGCCAATAATAACGTGGAGTCCGTGGAACCCTGTGGCTACAAAGAATGTTGATCCATATACACCATCTGCAATTGTGAAGGGTGCTTCATAGTATTCTATGGCTTGTAATGCTGTAAAGTAGAAGCCTAGTAAAATTGTAAGTGCGAGAGATTGAATGGCTTGTTTGCGTTCTCCTTCTATGAGGCTGTGATGTGCTCATGTTACTGTCACTCCTGATGCTAGTAAGACAGCTGTGTTGAGAAGTGGCACTTCGAATGGGTCTAAAGGGGTAATTCCAGTTGGGGGTCAGCATCCGCCTAATTCAGGGGTGGGAGCCAGGCTTGAGTGATAAAAGGCTCAGAAGAATCCTAGGAAAAAGAACACTTCTGATGTAATGAATAGAATTATACCATATCGTAGGCCTTTTTGTACTGGAGGGGTGTGGTGGCCTTGAAACGTTCCTTCTCGAATAATATCTCGTCATCATTGGTATATTGTGAGGAGTAGAAGAATTATTCCAAGGGTTATAAGTGTAGTTGAGTGGAAGTGAAACCAGATTGCTAAGCCAGATGTCATTAGAAGGGCACTGACTGCACCGGTTAGTGGTCATGGGCTTGGATCAACCATATGATATGCATGTGCTTGGTGGGCCATTAAACGTTCTCTTGTAAGTAAAGGCTTAAGAGAAGGACGAAGACGTAGGCTTGAATTATTGCTACGGCAACTTCTAGGAGTGTAAGGAGAAATAGTACTGTGGCTGTTAGGATTGCTACTGTTGGTATTATAGGGAGTAATACAAATACGGCGGTGGCAATTAGTTGAATTAGCAGGTGTCCTGCGGTTAAGTTGGCTGTTAATCGTACGCCTAAAGCTAGTGGTCGAATAAATAGACTGATTGTTTCGATAATAATTAGCACAGGAATTAATGGGATTGGTGTTCCTTCGGGCAGAAGATGTCCTAGGGCAACTGTTGGTTGATTTCGTATACCAATAATAACTGTAGCAAGTCAAAGTGGGACAGCGAACCCCATATTTAGTGACAGTTGGGTGGTAGGTGTAAAGGTATAAGGCAGAAGTCCAAGCATATTAATGGTAATTAAGAATAGCATTAAAGACGCTAGTAGAAGGGCTCATTTATGTCCTCCTACATTTAATGGTAATATTAGTTGACTAGTAAATCGGTTAATTAATCAGCCTTGAATAGTAGTTAGACGATTATTAATTCATCGGGTAGAGGGAGTTGGGTATAACACTCATGGTAATGCGATTGCAATAGCAATTAAGGGAATTCCTAAATAAGATGGGCTTGCAAATTGGTCAAAAAAGCTTATTGCCATGGTCAGTCTCAGGATTCAGTTTTGTGTTTTTCAGCACTTACATGAGTGGGTTCATTTGGTGTAATATGGTTTAGGACTTTAGTTGGAATAATAATAAGGAATACTAATCATGAGAATACTAGAATAGCAAATCAAGGAGCGGGGTTTAATTGGGGCATTTCACTAGAGGTGGTCGGGAGGCACCAATCTTTGGCTTAAAAGGCCAACGCTGTAGCCCAAGTTTAGCTTTCTAGTGAGGCGTCTTGTAGCATAAGTGATGATCAGCTCTCAAAATGTTCCAGGGGGACAGCTTCTACCACAATTGGTATAAAGCTATGGTTTGCCCCACAGATTTCGGAACACTGTCCATAAAATACACCTGGGCGGGAGGCAATGAAAGCAGTTTGATTTAGTCGTCCTGGTACTGCGTCTATTTTTACACCGAGGGATGGTACGGCTCAAGAGTGTAATACGTCTTCGGCAGATACTAGTACACGGATGGGGGACTCTATTGGGATAACTATTCGGTGGTCTGTTTCTAGGAGTCGAAATTGTCCGGGGATAAGATCTTGCGTGGGGATTATATAGGAGTCAAAGCCTAGGTCTTCATAGTCGGTATATTCATAGCTTCAATATCATTGATGTCCTATGGCTTTAATTGTTAGGTGTGGGTCATTAATCTCATCTATAAGGTATAGAATTCGAAGGGAGGGAAGGGCAATTAGAATGAGAATCACAGCCGGTAAAACGGTTCATACGATTTCAATTTCTTGAGAGTCTAAAATATATTTATTGGTGAGTTTAGTTGAAACTATTGCGACGATAATATAAAGTACTAGTGTGCTAATTAGAAATACAATTATTAAGGCGTGGTCGTGGAAGTGGAGAAGTTCTTCTATAACGGGTGATGCCGCGTCTTGGAATCCTAGTTGTGTGGGATGTGCCATTAAGCCTTTAGCTTAAGACATGCAGGATTTTAACCTACGATTTCACCTTGACAAAGTGATGTAATTTTCAAGTTTACTAATGTCTTTAGAAGGAAGTGGCAGAGTGGTTATGCGGCTGGCTTGAAACCAGCATATGGGGGTTCAATTCCTCCCTTTCTCGAATTAATTTGATTGAACTTGAACAAATGCTGGTTCTTCAAATGTGTGGTATGGGGGTGGGCATCCGTGGAGTCATTCTGCATTTGTTGAGGCTAATTCAACAGATAGTACTTCTCGTTTGGCGGCGAAAGCTTCTCATAGGATGAATAGGAACATGATTACGGCTACTAAAGAAATTAGTGAGCCAATTGAAGAGACTGTGTTTCAGAGCGTGTAGGCGTCCGGATAATCTGAGTATCGTCGTGGTATACCTGCTAATCCAAGGAAATGTTGTGGGAAAAACGTAAGGTTTACCCCAATAAATATAACCCCAAAATGGATTTTAGTTCAAGTGCTGTGTAGTGTATATCCCGTAATAAGGGGAAATCAGTGTACAAATCCTGCTATAATAGCGAATACTGCACCCATTGATAATACGTAGTGGAAATGTGCAACTACATAGTATGTGTCGTGGAGAACAATATCAAGAGATGAGTTGGCTAGTACAATACCAGTTAAACCTCCAACTGTAAACAGGAAAATAAAGCCTAAGGCCCATAATATTGGTGTTTCTCATTTAATAGTGCCACCGTGCAGAGTAGCTAGTCAACTAAAGACTTTTACGCCTGTTGGAATAGCAATAATTATTGTTGCAGATGTAAAGTATGCTCGGGTGTCTACGTCCATTCCAACTGTGAACATGTGGTGGGCTCAAACGATGAACCCAAGAAGACCGATTGCTATTATGGCTCATACTATTCCTATGTACCCGAACGGTTCTTTTTTCCCTGCATAATAGGCTACAACATGGGAAATAATACCAAAGCCTGGTAGAATTAGAATATAGACTTCGGGGTGTCCAAAGAATCAGAATAAATGTTGATAAAGGATTGGGTCTCCTCCTCCAGCGGGGTCGAAGAATGTTGTATTTAAATTACGGTCTGTTAATAGCATTGTAATTCCGGCGGCCAGAACAGGTAAGGATAAAAGCAGTAGAACTGCCGTTACAAGTACGGCTCATACAAATAGTGGTGTTTGGTACTGAGAAATAGCTGGGGGTTTCATATTAATGGATGTGGTAATAAAATTAATTGCTCCTAAAATGGATGAAACTCCTGCTAAATGTAGTGAGAAAATAGTTAAGTCTACGGATGCGCCTGCGTGGGCTAAGTTGCCAGCAAGTGGGGGGTATACTGTTCACCCAGTTCCGGCTCCGGCTTCAACTCCAGAGGATGCGAGGAGAAGAAGAAAAGATGGAGGTAGAAGTCAAAAACTCATGTTATTTATTCGAGGGAATGCTATGTCAGGGGCTCCAATTATAAGTGGAAGAAGCCAGTTCCCGAATCCCCCAATAAGGATTGGTATTACTATAAAGAAAATCATAACAAAAGCATGTGCAGTGACGATAACATTATAAATTTGATCGTCACCTAGAAGGGACCCAGGTTGGCTGAGTTCAGCCCGAATTAAAAGGCTGAGGGCCGTGCCAACTATTCCGGCTCAGGCACCAAATACGAGATAAAGGGTGCCAATGTCTTTGTGGTTGGTAGAGAAGAATCAGCGTGTGATTGCCACAGGTAGGGTAGCCGAGCATTTAGGCGGTGGGTTGTAGCCCCGAAGACAGAGGTTTAAGTCCTCTCCCTATCAAGTAAGCCCCGTGGTGGAGTACATGTTGGATTGCAAATCCAAAGACGCAGATTAAACCCTGCCGGGGCTTTCCCGCCTTACTCGGCTAACGGCGGGAAAGGTAGATGAATGCTCGCTGGTTTGAGCGCTTAGCTGTTAACTAAGAGTTTGTAGGATCGAGGCCTTCTCATCTAGTAAGGCTTTAGCTTAATTAAAGTGTCTGATTTGCATTCAGAAGATGTGGGATAAAGTCCCGCAAGTCTTAGGCAGGGACTAGGAGATTTTCACTCCTGCTTAGAGCTTTGAAGGCTCTTGGTCTAGTTTATCCTAAGTCCCTAGGTGGTTAGTGTTAGGATGGCAGGGGTAATTGGTAGGAGGCCTAGAGCAATTACTGTTGAGAGAGCTAGGGGAAGGGTAGTTTGGGTTGTGTTGATTCGTCAGGGGGTGTGGTTGTTGGTTGTGCTTGGGGAGATGGTTAGTGTTATTGCATAGCATAGTCGCAGGTAGAAGTATAAGCTTAGTAGGGCAGCTATGGCTATAATTGTTGCGGTAAGGGGCAGGTCTTGTTTTGTTATTTCTTGTAAAATTAGTCATTTTGGTATAAATCCTGTTAGTGGGGGTAGCCCTCCTAATGATAGGAGGGCTAGAGCTGTGGTTGTTGCTAAAATTGGGCTTTTTGATCATGTTGTTGTTAGGGTATTAATTTTTGTGGCGGATGCTATTTTTAGGGTTAGGAATGCTGCGGATGTTATGAAAATGTAAGTTCCTAATGCGATTAGGGTGAGCTGGGGGGTATATTGTAAGATAATAATTATTCAGCCCATGTGTGCAATTGATGAATAGGCTAGGATTTTTCGTAATTGTGTTTGGTTTAATCCTCCTCAGCCGCCAACGAGTGTTGATAGAAGACCTAGGGATGTTAGTAGTAGGGGGTCAATGGTTGGGGCGACTTGAATAATTAGTGCGAATGGGGCTAGTTTTTGTCATGTGGATAAGATTAGTCCTGTTAGTAGGTCAAGTCCTTGTAGAACTTCTGGTATTCAGAAATGTATTGGGGCTAGGCCAATTTTTAGTGCTAAGGCAATAATAATTATTGTGCTGGCTAACGGGTGGGACAGGTTGGTGATATCTCATTCTCCTATTGTTCAGGCGTTTGTTGTGCTTGCAAAGAGGATTGTTGCTGCTGCGGTTGCTTGTGTTAGAAAATATTTAGTTGTTGCTTCAACTGCTCGTGGGTGGTGGTGTTGTGCTATTAATGGTATAATTGCTAAGGTATTAATTTCTAGGCCTATTCAGGCAAGTAGTCAGTGGGAGCTGGCGAAGGTTAGGGTGGTTCCTAGGCCTAGGCTGGATAATAGGATGGCTAGTACATAGGGATTCATTGATAGGGGAGGGATTTTAACCGTCATGTTCGGGGTATGGGCCCGAAAGCTTAATTAGCTGACCTTATCTTAGAAAGTGGTGTAGAGGAAGCACCAGGAGTTTTGATCTCCTGAGTATGGGTTCGATTCCCTTCTTTCTAGGAACTGGAGGGGCTTTAACCCTCATAAGCCACTCTATCAAAGTGGTCCTTAGGCATTCAGGCACGGTTCCTTTATTATAGTTGTGGGGGGAGGCCTGCGAATGCGATTGGCAGGGCGACATGTCATAGTACTAGGGCGAGGGTGAGTGGGAGAAAATTTTTTCAAACTAGATGTATTAGTTGGTCATATCGGAAGCGCGGGTATGAAGCTCGTACTCATAGAAATACTATTGATAACAGGGCGGCTTTGGTTATTAAGTTAATTGTTGTTAGTTCTGGCATTATTGGTACGTGTGATGCCCCAAGAAAAAGAATAGCTGATAATGTGTTTATTAGTAAAATATTGGCGTATTCGGCTAGGAAAAATAATGCGAAGGGGCCTCCTGCATACTCTACGTTAAAACCTGATACTAGTTCGGATTCACCCTCGGTTAGGTCAAAAGGTGCTCGGTTTGTTTCTGCTAATGTTGAGATATATCATATTGCGGCTAAGGGTCAGGCAGGAATTAGGAGTCAGATGCTTTCTTGTGTTGTATTAAATGTTTGCAGGGTGTAGCCGCCGGAGAATACGATAATTGATAATAGAATAAGTCCTAGGCTTACTTCATATGAGATTGTTTGGGCTACGGCTCGTAGTGCGCCAATTAACGCATATTTGGAGTTTGAGGCTCAGCCTGACCCTAGAATAGAGTATACTGCGAGGCTTGACAGTGCTAGAATAAATAGAACTCCTAGGTTTAGGTCTATAATTGGGTGGGGTATTGGTATTGGTGCTCATAGGGTTATGGCCAGGGTGAGTGCTAGTGCCGGGGTTGCGAGGAATAAAAATGGGGAGGATGTGGATGGGCGGATTGGTTCTTTAATAAATAATTTTACTCCATCAGCGATCGGTTGTAGAAGGCCATATGGTCCTACTACATTTGGCCCTTTTCGTAGTTGTATATACCCGAGCACTTTTCGTTCGATTAGTGTGAGGAAGGCTACTGCTAGTAATACTGGGACAATATATGCTAGGGGATTAATTAGATGTGTTATTAAAATGTTTAGCATGAACTAAGAAGAGGATTTGAACCTCTGGCTGAAAGGGCTTAGGCCTTTTGCAATTACCATGCTCTGCCATCTTAGTAGGACCTTATATTGGTCATGTAGGCTGTTCTCCCTTTATTTGGTTTAGTTGTTTTCATCAATTAGGGGTGGGGCGTACTTTAAGCATGGGCCCCTCTTTTCCGGTCCTTTCGTACTAGGAAAAGTAACGTTACAGATAGAAACTGACCTGGATTGCTCCGGTCTGAACTCAGATCACGTAGGACTTTAATCGTTGAACAAACGAACCCTTAATAGCGGCTGCACCATTAGGATGTCCTGATCCAACATCGAGGTCGTAAACCCTCTCGTCGATATGGACTCTGGGAGAGGATTGCGCTGTTATCCCTAGGGTAACTTGGTTCGTTGATCGGCTTTGGTAGCCGGATCATAGTTGGTCAGATTTTCTGTGACTTAGAAATGTCTTTCTTGGTTTTAGGTTTATAGTCCCAGTCCGCTCGGAGGATTTTTTTTTCTCCGTGGTCGCCCCAACCGAAGGTAAAACTCCATTTTCCATTAGGTTTGTGCTTTTAAAGTAGTTGTTTAACATGGGTGGGTTTGTACCTTAAGCTCCAAAGGGTCTTCTCGTCTTGTATATATATGCCCGCTTCTGCACGGGCAGATCAATTTCACTGACTTGAAAAGGGAGACAGTTAAGCCCTCGTTTGGCCATTCATACAGGTCTTCATTTAAAAGACAAGTGATTGCGCTACCTTTGCACGGTCAAAATACCGCGGCCGTTGAACCCGTAGTCACTGGGCAGGCTGGACCTCCTATACTTTGTGGTTTGCAGGAGGCGATGTTTTTGGTAAACAGGCGAGGCTTGTGTTTGCCGAGTTCCTTCCTTTTCTTTTAGTCTTTCCGCGATGGCACTCCAGTGTGGGTTTAACGATTATTGTTTGTGGATTTTTCTTGTTTTTTTTGTTATTCACATTGCCCTCTTTTTTTGGGTTCGTTAATTACCAGTGGTTTGTCCGATCTGGTTTACACTTGTGCTTGGAGAAGGGTGTGCCTTCTTGTTACTCATTTTAGCATGGTCTCTCCCATGTTGGCATGGGGCGGCCTAATAGTTTTAGGGGAATAGGATTGTTTATCAGTATAATAAACGTTTGGCCGTTTGAGCTTTAACGCTTTCTGTTCAGATGGCTGCTTTTAGGCCCACTAAAACGGCTAGTTTTGTAAAGTGTGATCCTTATCCTCCTGGGTAAGGTTGTATCCTTGGTTAAAGGAGCTGTACCCCCTTTAACTAACTCTCGTGTTTTTCTCTTATTTCTAGTTGTTTAGATATTACTTGTTTGATTAGAGGAAAATGAGGCTGAACTTCTATTCATTTCTTAGGCAACCAGCTATCACCAAGTTCGGTAGGTCTGTCACCTCTACCCGGAGCTCTTCCCACTCTTTTGCCACAGAGACGGGTTGGCCCATATAGGCTGTCTCGGGGTAGCTCACTTGGTTTCGGGGTTTTAAACTGAAGGTCTCTTTGCTTAAATAATACTGGCTAAATCATGATGCAAAAGGTACGAGGCTTAGTCTCTGCTTTATTTGTGCTTATATGGGTTGTTTCATTTCTCTTTCAGCTTTCCCTTGCGGTACTTTTTCTATTGCTTAAAGTTACCTTTTCTGTCTCCCATACTAAGGTGGTAAAATGGTTTATTTTGTGTGTTGTGTATTATGTTTTGTTATTTATATTGTTTGGTTCTTTTAGTGGTTAAGCTAGCTGTTTGGCTCAGGGTAATCCAATTTGCATGGATGTCTTCTCGGTGTAAGGGAGATGCTTAACTGTCTCAGCCATGCCCTGGGTTTGATCCAAGTGCACCTTCCGGTACACTTACCATGTTACGACTTGCCTCCCCTTGTCAGTGCTTTGTTGTAATATACTTAATAGTGCGGTTGACGGGGGAGAGTGACGGGCGGTGTGTACGCGCCTCAGAGCCGGGTTCAAAAGGACACTCTGTTTCCTTTTTACTACTAAATCCTCCTTCGAGCACTTTTTTCACAGTGCTGTTCGTATTATTCTATGTTAGAAAATGTAGCCCATTTCTTCCCACCTCGTGCGCTACACCTCGACCTGACGTTTTGGATTGTATCAATTTTGCTTACTGTGGTTCCTTCACAGGGTAAGCTGACGACGGCGGTATATAGGCGGGGGTGACTAGAGGTGGTGAGGTTTAACGAGGGTTATCGGTTCTAGAACAGGCTCCTCTAGGGGGGTCTAAGGCACCGCCAAGTCCTTTGGGTTTTAAGCTGACGCTCGTAGTACCCTGGCGGACGTTTATTGTGATTTGTAACGTCTAGGTTTACGACTGAGCATAGTGGGGTATCTAATCCCAGTTTGTTTCTCAGTTTTCGTGGGGTCAGGTGGGCTAGTGTTAAAGCTACTTTCGTACTAGGACTTCGGACGCTCAGGAGCGTATGACGGCCAAGAGGCCCTTCGGCTTTATTTTTGCTTTCCTTAACCACCCTTTACGCCGTATTTATCAACTAGGGCCTCTCGTATAACCGCGGTGGCTGGCACGAGTTTTACCGGCCCTCTTGGCATTAACTAAGTCAAGTTTTCACTTATGGCTTAATATCTATCACTGCTGAATTCCCTTGGGGGTGTGGCGTGGCAAGGCGTCTTGGGCTAAAGGTTTGTGCCTGATGCCTGCTCCTCGTCCCCGGGCGGGGGATTAAGGGCATCCTCACAGGGCTGCGGAGACTTGCATGTGTAAATTGTGCCAGAGCTGATAGTAAAGTCAGGACCAAGCCTTTGTGCATGCGGAGCTTTTTAGGGCTCATCTTAGCATCTTCAGTGCTATGCTTTAATGTTAAGCTACGCTAGC